GGGTTTTGCCCATTCCTCGAAAGAAGTTTTTATGGGATCCCTATCTACCAAAATTTTTACTTCTGGTTCCGGCGAACGAATAATCATTGAGTCCTCCTCCTTCCGGACAACACATACAAAGAGACCTGCCAATATAACACATAATTAGTGAACTTATGAGAGATGTTTATATTGAGTTTCTTTCTCTTCTATCTCCCACCTATCTATTCCATATTTTCTTTAATCCATTTTCTTTAGTTATTCACTAGAACAATTATGATCCGGAAGTAAATCCGGGGCAAGTGTTCGGATCTATTATGACATAGGAGAGAGGCGCTCAACGGACCTTTTTGAATCTTCTAAAACCCTTTGAATTGAAATTCAATAATCTTTTTGTGCAACCTAGTGGATTCAGATTTAAATTATAAATTCCTAGATGGAACTAATTTCATTTTCTGTCTTAAATAGAAGATATTATTATGCACTCCATTTCCAATCACGTGAGCAGTCATTAGCATTGCTAGACGACATACTGGTATTTCTATTTAGTTTTTGAGGGTCTCTTTTTTTAGTTTCAATTTTAGTTTGAATAACAGAAAAAGGAGGGAGTTCTCTACTGTATCCACATATCATTTATCTCTACGAAATACCAGACGAAATAGAACGATTTTAGAAGGGATATAATGAAATTTTTTTGATTGGCTGTTCCTATAGCCTATAAGAAATTAGAAATGATCCGTTTTATTGGACTGATGGAGACAACAAGCAATTAATTACAACAAATTAAAATTAAATATATATATATAATAGAAAATCCAAATATAATAGAAAATCAAAATAAAAAGAAAATCGAAATAGAATAAATATAAAAAAAATAGAAAATAAAAATAATAATTAGAAAAAAAAAAAAAAAAAAATAAACAGAGTGTTCTTATTCAAAACGCCCTGTGATCTTCAACCAATTCTGTGCTTCAATATAATTACCAGGGGTAAGGGCTATAGCTTGTTTCCAATATTCAGCGGCTTGATCAAACCAAGCCTCCGCAATCTCAGAATCTCCCTGTCGAATGGCCTGTTCTCCGCGGTCGGAATAGGTGAGTAAATTCCTTCCCTTAGAACCGTACTTGAGAGTTTCCTACCTCATACGGCTCAGCAGTCAATTCTTTTGACGTTCCATTTTTTTTTTCTTTTTCTGGAGTTAACCAAAAGAAAATAGGTTAATTACATAAGTTTCAAACTTGAATTTTGATTAATAAAGAGTTTCATCTCTTTTTTTATAGTTTTATCTTTTCTCCTACCTTCAGAAGAATAAAACATCGATATTAACACTCTCATTCTAATTTTCTGAAAGGTAACTATCTCGATTTCATATATCATATACTTTCCTATATGATATATCCATTTCTATAGTATATAGAATCTTTGAGAAAGACTTTTTTTCATAAGAAAGAAGAAAAGACTTACTATCTTTGGGATCTGATACTACACCGCTGCTCAAAACCTTAGGGGATCGACTTTATTACATAAGTGGATTCCTAACTTTTTTATCATGATATATTTTGTATCATGATATAAGTAAGCAGTTCTTATTGTATCGGCACAAAACCTCGCCAATTGATCTTTACGGTGCTTACTCTATCAATTAGATCTTTTATCCATAGAAAAAAAAGTATCTAGGCATATCCATATTTCTTCATTTTTTTACTTCTATGAAGTTTTTTTCTTTGCTACAGCTGATAAAAATCGTTGTTTTGGACGATATATATGTACAAAGCCTATTTTTTCTAGTATTTCTTATTTTTCTAGTATTTATTAGCCGATTTGCTCGTTCTTTTTTTTTTTTCTTTCTATAGTGGAGATAGTCGCACGTAATGACAGATCACGGCCATATTATTAAAAGCTTGGGGTAAGAACGGATTTCGTTCGAGTGCCCGAAAATAATATTCTAAAGCTTTCGTATGTTCTCCGTTACTTGTGTGAATAAGGCCTATGTTATAAAGTATATAACTTCGATCATAGGGATCAATTTCCAGTCGCATAGCCTCATAATAATTCTGTAAAGCTTCCGCATAATTTCCTTCAGATTGCGCCGACATCCGTTACGGTCGTCATTCGGTTCAAAGAATCTCCGTTCCAGAACCGTACGTGAGATTTTCATCTCATACGGCTCCTCCTTTATGTGTATAATGATAAAAATGAATACATCAAATCAAAAAAGATTGCAGTATTCTTTCTCATTATCAACTGTTCAGGGCTAGTGTTTTTACAAGAAATCTCTAGCCAACCTTCCTGTAAAAGATCTTTTCTTAACATCAAGTATGTTGGTACTGGATAAAAAAGGGTAACTCCAACAATATCTTTGTCCTCAACGCCGCTTAATTTCCCGGAATTAGTCACTTCAACAGCCTTCGATGGTTATACGGGTATCCAAAAATACGAACGAGATGGATGTTTGTTGTCCCAACCATTCTTGTTAGTCCCGATCCCGAAAAGAAAGGAAGGATATTTTTTTTTTTACAAA